ATTAGTATAATTATAATACATTTAATTTCCAATTAAAAAATTTTAAACTTAAAATATATAATTATTTATGAAAGTTTAATTAATAATATAATATTAAAATGTCATTTTAAAATTACTTAATTATTTAAATAAGTACCTTTCGTTATATTTATTTTAAATAAAATAATTTTATTTAAGTAAAAATTAGAAATAATTTTGTATTTATATATTTAAATAAATCTGTTAAGAATATAGTATTACTTAAATAAAAATAAAAATAAAATTTTATACCTTTTGTATCAGGGTTTATTAAAAATAAAAATTATTTTTTTTTCCCGAAAAAAATAAAAATAAAATTTTATAAAAATTTTTGTTATATAACAATTTTAAATATATTTTAGAAATAAAATGTTTACATTATTTTTTATATCTGGTTAATTTAATAATCTAATTTAATTAGGTTTTTATTTAAATATAAAATTTATAATTAAATTTATAAAATAAAAACAAAAAATATTTTTTTAAGAAAAATATTAAATAGTAAAATTTTTAATTTGAATAATTTAATTTAAATAATTTAATTTAAATAAATATTTTTTAATTATTATCTTATTTTAAATAAATTAATTTATTTAAATTAAAAATATAAAAATATAATTATTAAATAAGTAATATAAAATATTAATTATAATCTATTAAGGAATTCGGCAAATTATAATTAATCAAATGTTTACCAAAAACATTTCTTATTGAATTATATAATAAGTATAGTCTACCCGGTGAAATATTTAACGGTTGTTCTATGAATACTAAGGTAGCGTAATAATTTATCATTTAAATAATGAATATAATGAAGATATTATGAATTAAAATCTGTCTCTTTATATTAATATAAATTTAATTTTAAGTGAAAAATCTTAAATATATTTAAAAGACGAGAAGACCCTTTAGAACTTACTTAAATTTTTAAGTTTACTGGGGAAGTAAAAATAGATTTAAAGCTATTTTTAAAAAAAAAAGTATTTCTTAGTAAAATTTTTATCCAATAAAATTATTGATTAAAAAGTTACCTTAGGGATAACAGCATTAAAAATATAAAAAGATCTTATTTATATATTTTTTAATGACCTCGATGTTGAATTAAGATATTATTTAAATGCACAAATTAAAAAATAATTGGTCTGTTCGACCATTAAAATCTTACATGATTTGAGTTCAAACCGGTGAAAACTAGGTTGGTTTCTATCTTTAAATTTATGAATATTGTTAGTACGAAAGGACCATAATATAAATATTATTATTTTCTAATATGGCAGAAAAGTGCAATGAATTTAAGATTCATAAATAAATTAAAAATTTTATTAGAACTTTATTTTGGCAGAAAAGTGCAATGAATTTAGGATTCATATATATTAATATTTAATAAATAAAATATGATTATTCTTTTAGTATTTTTAATAATAATAATCTTTATTATAATTGGTGTTGCCTTTTTTACTTTATTAGAGCGAAAATTATTAGGTTATATTCAATATCGTAAAGGACCTAATAAAGTTGGATTTATTGGTATTTTACAACCATTTTCTGACGCAATTAAGTTATTTTCAAAAGAAATTTTAAAACCTTTAGTATCAAATTATAGAATTTTTTTTTTTATACCTTTATTAAATCTAATAATTAATTTATTGGTCTGATTATTAATACCTTTTTTTTTTTCTTATTTTTTTGTTAATTTAGGGATTTTATTTTTTTTATGTTTATCAAGCCTTAGAGTTTATACTATTATTTTAGGTAGTTGATCATCTAATTCTAATTATTCAATATTAGGTAGATTACGTTTAGTAGCACAACTAATTTCATATGAAATTAGTTTTTCTATTATTTTAATGTGTTTCCTTATTTTAAATAATAGTTTAAGATTATATGATTTTTATATCTTTCAAAAATCTATTTGGTTTTTTTTTTTTATGTTCCCTTTAGGTATTATATGATTAATTTCTTGTTTTGCTGAAACAAATCGAACACCTTTTGATTTTTCTGAAGGAGAAAGGGAATTGGTTTCAGGTTTTAATATTGAATACTCTTCTGTTTTATTTGCTTATATTTTTTTATCTGAATATTGTAGTATTATATTTATAAGATATATAAGGGTAATTATTTTATTTGGTGGTAATTTTTTTTCTTTTTTTTTCTATATAAAATCTTCTTTATTATGTTTTTTTTTTATTTGAGTTCGTGGAAGTTTACCACGTTTTCGTTATGATAAATTAATATATTTAAACTGAAAAATTTTTTTACCTTTATCTATATTATTAATTTTATTTTTTTCTGGATTTAGAATTTTTTTAAAATTAAATAGAATAAATTAATTTATCTCAGAAATAAATAGTTAATTGATTAATAGGAAAATATGTAAAATATAATACTGTTATAATTTGTCTTATTAAAATATAAGGTTCTTCAATGGGTTTTGAGCCTAAATAAGTTAATTCAATAAAAATAAATGTAAATAGTCAAAATATATAAATTCTAAACGGATAAAATTGTATTCCTTTTATTTTACCTTTTTTTATAAAAGGTAAAAACATTAAAATTATAATTGATATTAATAATATAATTACACCTCCTAGTTTATTAGGAATTGATCGTAAAATGGCATAAGCAAATAAAAAATATCATTCTGGTTGAATGTGAACAGGTGTAACTATAGGATTAGCTATAATAAAATTATCAGGGTCTCCTAATAAAAATGGAAAAAAAAAAATTAAAGAAAGAAAAAAAAATAGTATAAATATAATTCTTACAATATCCTTTAGGGTATAATAAGGTTGAAAACGAACCTTTTTAATATTTCTTCTAATTCCTAGAAGATTTCTTGATCCTCTTTCATGAAGAAATATTAAGTGTAAAATTACTAAAGCTAAAATAATAAAAGGTAAAATAAAATGAAATACAAAAAATCGATTTAATGTAGGATTATTAACAGAAAATCCACCTCATAATCATTTAACTATTATATCTCCAAGATAAGGAATAGCAGATAATAAATTAGTAATTACAGTAGCTCCTCAAAAAGATATTTGGCCTCAGGGTAAAACATAACCTAAAAAAGCAGTTGCTATAGTTATAAACAAAATAATTACCCCTATAATTCATGTATTTAAAAAATAATAAGATATATAATATAAACCCCGTCCTACATGAAAATATAAACAAATAAAAAATATTGAAGCTCCATTAGAGTGTATAATACGTAAAAATCATCCTCAATTTACATCCCGAGAAATATAAATAATTCTAAAAAAAGCATTAGAAATGTTAGGTGAATATTGTATTGCTAAAAATAATCCTGTCAAAATTTGAATAATTAAACAAATTCCTAATATAAATCCAAAATTTCATATAAAAGAAATATTTAAAGGAGTAGGTAGATGAAAAAAAGATTTTTTCAAAATATTAAAAATAAGTAATTTTTTTATGTTATTTAATATCATTTATTTAAACAGAGAATAATTTAAATGATTATAAAATGTTAAATTTGGAGTTTAAAATTGAAAATATTTCTTCTTTGAAATGATTATTTTAACTCTTATTGTTCTACTTTTTTTTTCTTTTATTAAAAATTATTATCATTTTATAAATATATTAATAGTATTTGAGTGCTTTATTATATTAATTTTTTTTTCTTTAAATTTTTATCAAGAATTAATATATTTATTTATTTTTTGTGTATTTTCTGTTTGTGAAAGATCACTAGGCTTATCTTTAATAATTATTTTAATTCGATGTAGGGGAAGAGACTTTTGTTCAATAAAATTTTTATCATGTTAATATTATTTTTATATATAAACCTAATTTTTAAGAATTATTGAAAATTAAGAATTAATTTTATTTTTATATCTTATATTTTAATATTTTTACCTTTAAATTCTTTTATAAGAAATTTATCAATAAATTTAGGTATAGATATTTTAAGATACATAATAATTTTTCTAACTATTTTTGTATTTTCTTTATCTATTTTAGCTAGAAAAAATTTCTTTAAAAAAAAAATATTATTATTTTTAATATTTTTTTTGTTAAAAATTATTTTTTTTATCTTTTCTTTAACTAATTTCATTTTATTTTATGTATTTTTTGAATTAAGTTTGATTCCTATAATGATTATTATTTTAGGTTGAGGTATAAAAGTTGAACGATTACAAGCTGGTATTTATTTTTTATTTTATACAATGTTTTCTTCTTTACCCCTTTTATTTTGTTTAATTATTAATTCTTATTATATTTCATCAAGATTTATTTTTTTAACATTTAGTAACTTAAAATTAAATATTTTTTTTATTTTTTTTTTATGTTTTGGATTTTTAGTTAAATTACCTATTTTTATATTCCATTTATGACTTCCAAAAGCTCATGTTGAAGCTCCAGTTATAGGTTCTATAATCCTAGCTGCTGTTTTACTTAAATTAGGAGGTTATGGTATTATACGCATAATAAATTTTTTATGTGAAAATATATATAAAATATGCTCTTTTTTTATTAGTTTCAGAATTTGAGGAGGTTTATTAATTAGATTTTCTTGTTTAAATCAAATAGATTTAAAAATAATTGTAGCTTTTTCCTCTATTTCTCATATAAGACTTTTAATTGGAGGATTATTTAGAGGTATAATATTAGGTTTATATGGTTCTTTTTTAATAATAATTTCTCATGGAATTACATCTTCTGGTTTATTTTTTTTAGTAAATGTATTTTATGAACGAACTAAATCACGAAGATTAATTAAAAATAAAGGAATAATTAATATTGCTCCTAATTTAAGTATATGCTCTTTTTTAATAATTTCAGCTAGTATAGGAACTCCACCAACAATTAATTTGTTAAGAGAAATTTTTTTATTTTATTCAATTATATTTTGGTTTACTTTATTTTTTTTTGTAATATTTATAATATTATTAATTAGAATTTGTTATTCTATATACATATATGCATATAGTCAACAAGGAAAATTATTTTCAGGAATATACTTTTTTAAAAAAATCTCCTTAATAGAATATTTTATTATTTTAACTCATTGAATTCCTTCAAATATTTTAATTTTAAAAAGAGAAATAATTTTTTTTATATAAATTCTATTAATTTAAAAAAAAATATTAATATGTGAAATTAAAATTAAATAATTATATTTATAGAATACATGAATTTTTTTTATTTATTTTTTATTTTACTATTTATGTTAAGAATTTTATGCTTTGTTTTTTTTTTATATTTTTTAAAATTAAATAAAAGAATTTTTTTTGAATGGGAAATTTTATCAGTAAATTCTAATTATATAGAAATAGTTATATTTTTTGATTGAATAGGTTTATTATTTTTATCAGTTGTATTCTTTATTTCTTCTTTTGTTTCCTTATATTCTATAGAGTATATATCAAAAAAAAAAAACCAATTTATTTTACTAATTTTTCTGTTTGTTATATCTATAATATTATTTATTATTAGACCTAATATTATTAGTATTTTAATTGGTTGAGACGGACTTGGTTTAGTTTCTTTTATTTTAATTATTTTTTTTCAAAGAAATAAGTCTAAAAATTCTGGAATACAAACAATTATATTAAACCGAATAGGAGATATTATAATTATTTTTGCTTCATGATTTTATTATATAATTGGAGGAATAAATTTTCTATATTTTTATGATTTTCCCATAAAACTAGGAATAATTATAATTATTTTTGCTTCAATAACTAAAAGTGCTCAAATACCTTTTAGTTCCTGATTACCAGCTGCCATGGCAGCTCCAACTCCAGTTTCTTCATTAGTTCATTCTTCTACTTTAGTTACAGCTGGTATTTACTTAATAATACGATTTAATAATTATATTATAAAGTGCGAAATAATAATAAAATTTTTATTTATCATTGGGACAATTACTATATTTATAGCTGGAGTTGGAGCTAACTTTGAAAATGATTTAAAAAAAATTATTGCCCTTTCTACATTAAGACAGTTAGGTTTAATAATATTAACTTTATCTTTTGGTTTAATAAGTTTTTCCTTTTTTCACTTAACTACTCATGCTTTATTTAAGGCACTACTATTTTTATGCGCAGGAGTTATAATTCATAATTATAAAGATATTCAAGATATTCGAATCTTAAGATATATAGTTTATTATCTACCAATTACCACTATATGCTTTAATATAGCAAATTTATCTTTATGTGGATTTCCATTTCTTAGAGGGTTTTATTCAAAAGATTTAATTATTGAAATATTTATTATTAGAGAAAAAAATATTATTTTTTTTTTTTTATGTTTATTATCAACATCTTTAACCGTAAGATACACCTTTCGTTTACTTTATTATTTATCATTTTCAAAAAAAATATATTTTTGTATAATAAATAAATCAGAAAGTAAAATTTTTAATTTTGTCCTTATTAGTTTAACATTTTTTTCTATTATTAGAGGAGTTATTTTAAATTTTTTATTAAATTCATTTTTTGAAGAAATTTTTTTATCCTTTTATAATAAAATAATTATTCCTATAATTTTAATTATAGGATTATTATTAAGGTTTTTTTTTATTAACTTTAAAAAAATAATGTTTTTTTCTTCTCTTTGGTATTTAAATTATATTATTTTATCCTTTAAAAAATTTCCTCTCCTTTTTAGGGAAAATATATTTAATAGATCAAATTTAGGTTTCTTTGAATACTTCGGAGGTCAGGGTTTAAAGTCTTTTATAAAAATTTATCCTTTAAATAAAAGTTTTTTTTACAGAATTAAAAAAACTTTTATTTTTAGATTTTTTTTTTTTCTTTGAATATTTTATTTGTAAATAAAATTTATTATTTTTATAATGAAAATATAATGTTTTACTTAAACTATACAAATAGATAAATAACAAATTATTTGCTATAATAAAGTTAGAAACTTTATATTTTAAATTATCATTTAATTGGAATTAAGTATTCATTAATATTATTAACAATAATATGCCTCTATTTGGCTTCAATTAAAAGAGAATAATTATTAATATTCTTATTATAGGCCGAAACTATAAACATTTATATGATATCTTAAAATAAAACAAGAAAATATTATTCATCTTTTGCTTGCAAAGCAAATATTTAAAGTTTAAACTTTTGTTCTAAATTCAATCTAAAGATCCTAAAAATCATTCATGAATTAAACCTCAAATTAAAATTAAAAGAAAAAAAATAAACATAAATAATCAAACAATTGAATTATTTATATATATATTTAATATAAAAGGTATTAATAGCACCACTTCAATATCAAAAATTAAAAAAATGATTCTAATTAAAAAAAAACGTAATGAGAAAGGATTACGTGGTGAATTAAATAAATTAAATCCACATTCAAAAGGAGAACTTTTTTCATAATCATTAGTTTTTTTTTTAGAAATTAAAAAAGAAACTAAATATAAAAAAATACAAATAAATAGAATTAAATAGATTAAATTTAATAAAAACATAAATTTAGTTAACCTCCAATTAAGTAAACAAATAAATATAAAAATAATCAAACAACATCAACAAAGTGTCAATATCAAGCTGCAGCTTCAAATCCAAAATGATGATTATTTGAAAAATGATTATTAATTGAACGAAAAAAATTTACAAATAAAAATAAAGTACCAATTAAAACATGAATACCATGAAATCCTGTTATTACAAAAAAAGTTGATCCAAAAACGGAGTCTGAAATACAAAAAAAAGATTCTATATATTCATAAGCTTGAATACAAGAAAAATAAACACCTAATATACAAGTTAAAAATAATCTTAATATTAATTCTTTTTTTTTTCCTAACAAAATTCTATAATGAGCTCAAGTTACTGTTAATCCTGATAATAGTAAAATTATTGTATTTAACAAAGGGATTTCAATTGGGTTAAAAAAAATAATACCTAATGGAGGTCATTTTAAACCTAATTCTAAATCCGGAGATAAACTTATATGAAAAAAAGCTCAAAAGAAAGAAAGAAAAAAAAAAACTTCACTAACAATAAATAAAATTATACCTAATTGTAAACCTTTAAAAACTTTAAAAGTATGAAATCCTTGTCAAGTCCCCTCTCGTACTACATCTCGTCATCATTGAAAACAAACTAATAAAATACATAAGAACCCTAAAATATTTTGAAAATTTGAATAATTATTAAATCAATCAACTATACCAAAAATTATAATAAATGCTCTCATTGAAGCTAAAATAGGTCAAGGACTTAAAGAAACTAAATGAAAAGGATGGTTAAAATAAATCATTTGTTTATAAAGTTATTAACTTATTTTTAATTTACAAAATTAACATTTTATATAAATTATATAAACATAATTAATTATTTATTTTATTTAGTTTTATAAGTTCTCAAAATCCATGCTCTTCAGGAGAAATAAATATTAATCACTCAACATAACTAGAAGTAAATATTATATATATTACTTTTCGAAATGAGAAAAATCTTTCTATAAAAATTAAAATAAATAAATATACCCTAAGTAAAGAAATTATTGAACCTATTCTAGAAATATTATTTCAGAATATATAAATATCTGGATAATCGGCATATCGCCGAGGAAATCCATTTAGTCCTAAAAAATGTTGGGGAAAAAATGTTAAATTTACACCAAAAAAAATTATAAAAAATTGTACTTTTAATAAAAAATTATGTAAAGATAAACCAATAATTAAAGGAAATCAATAAATTAATCCTGAAAAAATAGCAAATGCAGCACCTATAGATAAAACATAATGAAAATGAGCTACAACATAATATCTATCATGAAGTATAATATCTAAACAAGAATTAGAAAGAATAACCCCGGTTAAACCCCCTAAAGTAAATAAAAAAATAAAACCTAAAGTTCAATAAACAGAAGGTAAATTTAAATTTATTAAATTTGAACCCCTTAAAGTAGATAGCCATCTAAAAACTTTAACTCCAGTAGGAACAGCAATAATTATTGTTGCTGCAGTAAAATAAGCACGAGTATCAATATCTATTCCAATAGTGAATATATGATGAGCTCATACAATAAAACCTAAAAATCCAATTGAGATTATAGCGTAAATTATACCTAGATTACCAAAACAATTTTTTTTTCCTCTTTCATGAGAAATAATTTGAGAAATTATACCAAATCCAGGCAAAATTAAAATATAAACTTCAGGGTGACCAAAAAATCAGAATAAATGTTGATATAAAGTAGGATCCCCACCACCAGAAGGATCAAAATAACTAGTATTTAAATTACGATCTACTAATAATATTGTTAACGCTCCAGCTAATACTGGTAAAGATAAAAGAAGTAAAAAAGAAGTTACTAAAACAGATCATACAAAAAGAGGAATAAATTCTAAATTTATATATGACATATTAAAAATAGTTGAAATAAAATTAATAGCTCCTAATAATGAAGATGCTCCAGCAATATGAAGTGAAATAATAGTTATATCTACTGAAATTCCTCTTGATAAAGTGGAAAGGGGAGGATAAACAGTTCAACCAGTTCCTGAACCTCCTTCTAAAAATATACTTGATAAAAGTAAGAATAATGAAGGAGGTAAAAGTCAAAACCTTATATTATTTATTCGAGGATAACATATATCAGGTCTACTTAGTATAATTGGTACCAACCAATTACCAAACCCCCCTATTATAATAGGTATAACTGTAAAAAAAATTATTATAAAAGCGTGATTAGTTACTATAACATTATAAGTATGACCATCCAGCAAAACTTGTCCAGGCTGGGATAATTCTAAACGAATAATAAAACTTATAAATAAACCACATACACCAGATCAAAATCCAAACAAGAAATATATTATACCAATAAATTTATGATTAGTAGAAAAAAATCAATTCATGAAATTTAAAATATAAAAATTTTGATTTCTTATCTTAACTTTGAAAGTTAAAAGTTTACATAACTTAATATTTTAAAGAATAATAAGAATTAAATTCTTTTTTTATATTTTCAAAATATAAACATTAACTTATATGTTAATTATTCATTAATATTTATTTTATAACTTTTAAAGTTTTATTTATATCTTCAATATAATGCTTTAATTATAAGCTAATAAAATTTTACTAAGTACATTTTCCAATACACTTACTATGTTTCGACTTATCTAATTTAAAAGAGTGACGGGCAATTTGTGCATATAATAGTATAAATTCATAAAACTTTTCTTAATAATTATTACTTTTAAGTTCTATTTATATAAATCACTTTAAAAAATTATATAATTTATTTTAATTATTTAATTGTATTTCATTTAAACTTTAATATAAGCTACATGTAGACCTGATTTAATAAAGATTAATTTTATTTTTTTTTATAAAAAAAAATAATCGGAAATAAATAAACTAAAATTAAAGAAAGGTATTTTGGGTAATATCCATAAATAAACAAAATTCCCTAATAAAATTATTAAGCCGCCATTTATTTTAACTTTAGGTAACTTTTACTTTTCGTTTGGTTTATTAATTATATAATTAAATAGTAGGGTATCTAATCCTAGTTTTTTTAAAAATTTCATTAGGTTCAATTAAAAGCAGTTTTTTAAAAAATTTTTATTCTATCAAAAATTTTTTAAAGTTATACTTATTATATTCATTAAACTAAAATTTTAACCGAATTATGTTTAATATTTTTTTGTATAACCGAAACTTCTGGCACAAATTTTTGAAAAACCTAAAATTTAAATTAAATTTCATTAATTTATAAATATAATATACTAAGTAATATTTTTTAAAGTTAATTTATATGCATATTTTTTATTTATTAAACAATTAAGAATAATACTAAATCTAATATTAAACTAAATTAATTAATAATTTTCTTTTCTTTGTAACAGAAATATTTTATAAAAACTATAGCTTAATTCTATAAGAATTAAAGTTATTCATTTTTAAATTAAAAGTTTAAATGCTTGTATTAGCTATTATAGATAAAGATAAATAAGGTTAAATATTAACATATTTTATCATATCAAGATAACCCTATTATAATCAGGCACTTATTTAAAACACAAGCACAATAAAAAGAAAAATTAAAGAAAAGAAATTGAATCTTAAAGAATTAAAATATAAAACAGAACGAAAAAATTTTATATAAAGAAATAAAAAAACTCGTAAATATGAGAATGATAAAAATAAATTTATTATTAATATAATAAAAATTCAAATAGATAAAAAAATATAATTAAATGATATAATAGAAACAAATTTTAAAAAGAAACCTAAAAGAGGAGGAAAGCCTAAAAAAGATAAAAAAATTAAAGAAAGAAAAGAAACTTTATATTTCAATATTAAATCAGCTAAATAAAATAATTGATATAAATAAAAAATATTATTATTAAAAAAAAAAAAACACAATAATATCATTATTAAAATATAACTAATTAAATAAAAATAAAAATAAAGTATATTTATTAAGCTAGTAAATAATATTCAAGTTATATGATTTATTGATGAAAAAACTAGTAACACACGTAAATCTATTTGATTTAATCTACCCAAATTACCTACAATAGAATTTAAAAGAATTAAGATAAAGAAAAAAAATATTTTTTTGTAAAAAAAATTAACCAAAAATCACAAAGGCAAAATTTTTTGAATAGTCATAAGTAAAAAAAAATTAAATCAATTTATATGTTTTGAAATTCTGATAACTCAAAAATGGTTAGGAAAAAATCCTAATTTAATAAAAAGACCCAAAATTATAAATTCAAATAGAAAAAATTCTATTATTCCAAGGATAAAAAAAGAAGATCCTAAACATTGAAAAATGAAATATTTTAGAGTAGAATAACTTTCTGAAACTCTTTTTTTTATAATTAAACAAGGGATAAATGATATTAATATAATTTCTATTCTTATTCATATAGAAAATCATCTATATCTATTTAAACCAAATAAAATTCCTAAAATTATTATATATTTACATAGAATTAAAAAGTAATTTCTTTGAAAAATAAACATTTAAGTAAAAGTCTTGAGACACTTTTGGGTTATGGGCCCAATAGCATAAAATTTAGCTCATCTTACCTTAATATATTCATAAAGAACCCTTATCTTTATTTATATAAACTACATTAATAATACAAACTAAACTGAAAAAAAGATAGAATACTAAAAATAAAATTATTCTTATGTTAAAAAATTTTATAAGAACATTAAGGGAAGAAGTATTTTTTAAAAGAAAAAAATATAATACTTCTTCCCTTAATGTTTCTTTAATAAAAGAAACATTACAAAGAAAAATAAAACCAAAAAAAAGAAATAGAAACCTAAACTTTAAGGAGAATATTTCAGTAGAGATTAAACTAATATTATATAAGAATAAAATTAATAATCCACCTAAAAATATAAGAAATAAAATATAACCATTTCATGAACTAAATGAAATAAAAATTCTATAAATAGATAAAACTAAAGTTAATAAAATTAAGAAAAGACCTATAACTAAAGGATGATCTATAAAACAAAACAATATAATAAAAATTAATAGAAAAAAAAATAAAAAATTTAAAAAAAAAGAAATAGAATTTAATATTCTTATTTTGTTTAACATGCTATATATAATAGAAATTTTTTCTATTTCCTTAAATTTCAAAAATTTAAATGCATTAACAATAATATATAAGAAAATTAAATATTTTATAATTTTTATTTTTGCAAAATAATGTTTTTTCTTAAACTATTTAATTTTCTTTAACCTCCCCTTTCCCCTCCTTATTTTACCTCTAACCTATATTTTAAAATAAAATAATTTATATATATACATACCCTTTTTGTGTTTTAAATTTATAATTTTTATAATTATAAATTATTAATAAGTTTTAACTTTAGTACCTCTTTTTTTCGAGAGAAATTGATGAGATACTAAGGTTAAAACTTATTAATAATTTATATATAAATTATTAATATTAAAACTTATTAATAATTTATATATAAATTATTAATAAGTTTTAACCTTAGTATCTCATCAATTTCTCTCGAAAAAAAGAGGTACTAAAGTTAAAACTTATTAATAATTTATAATTATAAAAATTATAAATTTAAAACACAAAAAGGGTATGTATATATATAAATTATTTTATTTTAAAATATAGGTTAGAGGTAAAATAAGGAGGGGAAAGGGGAGGTTAAAGAAAATTAAATAGTTTAAGAAAAAACATTATTTTGCAAAAATAAAAATTATAAAATATTTAATTTTCTTATATATTATTGTTAATGCATTTAAATTTTTGAAATTTAAGGAAATAGAAAAAATTTCTATTATATATAGCATGTTAAACTTTTATCGGGATATTTGATTTGAACCTAGAAATACTATAGGAGAAATTTTAGAAATATATTATAATTTAATTATAATATATTTAATTTTTATTTTTTTCTTTCTTTTTTTATTTTTATTATATTATTTTTCTAATTTATGAACTTCAAAAACTGTAGTAAGATATATAATAGAATTTTTTTTTTTTATTATTCCTATTTTCTTATTAGGTTTATTTTTATATTTCTCTATAAAAGCTTTATATATAAGAGAAAAATTTCATGGTAATATATTTTCCTTAAAATTAACGGGTAATCAATGATATTGAACAGTTGAATTTAAACAACAAATTTTTAATTCTTATATTCAAGATGCTGAATATAATTATTCTTTTCGTAATATTGATACTTCAAATCATATTTTTATTCCTATTAATACTCCTACTATAATTTTGGTTACATCTCAAGATGTTATTCATTCAGTAGGATTTCCTGATGGAGGTTTAAAAGTGGATGCTATTCCAGGACGTTTAAATAGTTTAGAAATTTTAAGATTTAGTGTTGGATTATTTAATGGATTTTGTACAGAATTATGTGGTCCTTTACATGCATATATACCCTTTCAAATTGAATTTGTAATTTAATAAAGTGGCTGAAGACAATAGGCATTAAACTGTAAATTTAATTATAAATAAAATTTCTTTATTATATGCCTCAAACATTTTATTTAAATTGATTAATTTTAGGGATTTTATTTTTTACATTTCATTATTTAATATTTATATATTTTTTTTATTTATATATTGGTTTAGTAAAACAGATAGGAAAAAAAAAATTTTTACGTGCTAGCTGATGGAACTAGGATTATTTAGTTCTTTTGATCCTTATACAGGAATTTTTTCTATAAATTTGTTAATTTTATTAACAATTTTTCTTAATCCTTTAAATTATTGATACTATATATCTCGATATATATATATTATTTATAATTTAGCTATATTTATTAATAAAGAATTTTATATTCTTGTTAATAAAAAATTATTTGGTGGTTTAATTATTTACATTTCATTATTTTATTTTATTTTACAGTTTAATTTTTTGGGAATATTTCCTTATATTTTTACTTTAACTAGACAATTAAATTTTAATGTATTTTTATCATTAACTTTTTTTCTTATTTTTTTTTTACTAGGTTGATTATATTTAGGAAAAAAAATATTTGCTCATCTAACACCTTTAGGAAGTCCTATAATTTTATCACCTTTTTTAGTATTAATTGAATTGATTAGATTAATTATTCGTCCTTTTACTTTATCTATTCGTTTAACAGCCAATATTGTTTCTGGTCACATTTTAATGGAAATTATTTTAGAACCTTCAAAAAATTTATCATTTTTTATATTTATTTATTTTTTATGTGTTTTACCTATCTTAATTTTAGAAATTATAGTTTGTTTTGTTCAAGCTTTTGTTATTTCTTCTCTAAGAAGTTTATATTTAGGAGAACCTTTACATTAATATATAT